TATAGTAAGTCTTGCTTGGGCTGCTTTAATGGTAGTCTTTACATTTTCCCTTTCACTTGTAGTATGGGGAAGAAGTGGACTCTAGGGCTAGGGTAATTACTAATTGAATTGAGTTGAGTAATCAAACTGTATTAATAGTTTCATAATCCTTCTGCAAAGCGTTTTTCTTTCAAATATCTTCATTTTTAAATTCGACTGGAATCCAGTAAAGTAATGTAATAGATGACGAATAACCTTTCAATCAAACAAATAGTTAAATTAAATGATTCCCATCTTCGTATTTTGAAACTAAACGGAATACGCATGATATGCAATTTTTTCCAACCAAATTGAAATAGAGTATTTAGATGAACTAGCTCTTAACAGAATTATATATAAATATTACAATGAGGAGCAACCGACCCCTTTTTATTTGTTTCTCGCTTTACTGTTCAAAGAGGAAGTCGATCTGTTATTATGTAGATACGTATTTTATAAGATAAGAGTAAAGGTGGGCATTCAATTATATCATATTGATCGAAATCGGTCTAAACCAAATGAATGTACCAAAGTAAAGAACTCGAATTGGGGTACTATGTATATTACACATATGGGAGTTATATGTACATATATCAATATACAGATTACGGAGTGATCTACATTAAGCCATCTTTCTTTATACAGTCCAACTTTATTATTTTATATAATAATGTATAGTAGAATTATACACTAATAGATAGTATGGTAGAAAGGTTCCTATATTCCTTTCTACCATACTATCAAATCTCATATACGTCTGATTTTAATTCGCTCATTTTATTTAAGACGTGGAATTTGAATCCCTTTCATTTCTTCCATTATTGATAAGAACTAAGAAGTCAAGCTTGATTCAAATTAATCGTTTTGACTGACCGTTTTTACGTAAATGATAAGTAAAAAAGCAGTAGGAACTAGAATGAACAGTGCAGTAGCAATAAATGCGAGAATATTTACTTCCATAATTTCATCGTTTTTTTACTTCATAATTAATAACTCGGGATCTGATCCCATAGAGATTCTAAATCTTTATCCTGTAAATTCAATGGGAGAAATACATCCCGATGATATTGAATCGGATCAATATCATTGAATAACAATATCTGAGCTATCAAATCTATTCATCATCGAGAATGGAATAGTATAACATAGGAAGATCTTTTATCCATACGGAAGAAAAACCTAAAATGGAATTCCTGATCCAATTTAGAATCTCATTGAATTATTATTCTTTATTTTATCCATTCGTTATTTTCTATAACCTACCGTCTTATTTATAGAATCATATATATAATATAATAAAGGATGATCTGGCCCATCTTCCGCTTCCATTGGTCAAAAACCCAACCCAAATAGTAGAAGTAAAATGGAAAAAATAAGAGGAAAAGATCGAATATTTTGATAAATTAAAAAAGAAAAAATGAACTCTTTTTTTTTAGTTTGTTCTTTCTTCGATAGGACCTTCCCCGGAAATAAAAAAAGATTTCTCATTCCCTCACTAAGAGAAGAGAGGGTCTATCTTTTCTTTGTTTGCTCTTCCTTTTCTTAATTACTTAATTTAAATATTCCTTTCTTTCCTTGAACCGGCCCTGGGACACATATATCCAAAATGAAGTATGTAGTTTGAATGATATAAATAGATTGTTTCCTATTAGTAATTTAAGTTATCAAAAATTGGAGCTAGAAAGAGGCTTTAATATGAAAAAAAAGTATTTTATCGAGGTAACTATGTGAAAAGTGCATTTTTTATCGTACAATAAACGAATCAAAATTTGTGTATATGCTCTAGTGAAAGTATATATATAAGTATTCGATTCCCTTCCACGGGTCAGGAGCAATCGAAAAAAACCAGACAAGGATTTCTTTTAATCCTAACTAAATAGGGTGCTACTCACAATTGTACCAATTCAATATGCCTATCCCCCTCGGTACTAATTGAAGTAATTGAAATTGTCGCATTGTATTTTCTCAATAAAAAATTCGAAACGGAAAAAAAAAGGACCCTATGGGAATTAGATCCCACTCTATGCCCCTTGACAGAAAATTAAAAAATGAATTGATGGAGTCATCGGATACTAGGTCGGGACTGACGGGGCTCGAACCCGCAGCTTCCGCCTTGACAGGGCGGTGCTCTGACCGATTGAACTACAATCCCAGAGAAATAAGGTATACAGCATACATATTATTAATGATTTGATTAAGACTAGTTTAATTTAGAATTGTCGTATTGTAACAGAGAAAGGAGTGATTGGTATATTAATATCCACATAGATATGGACTTTAGTGAGAACGACACGGATTACTAGAAATCCTATTGTCAAATCGTGTTAAATCGATTGATACGAAATCTTTCCAAAAAATATTTTGACTTGTTAATTCTTGTCCTATATTTTCGGATTATGATATGAATCCAGATAATTCATAAAATGAAGAATATATCGGAAAAAAACAAATAGGATATAAAATTAACCAGACGTTTCCGGCGGACAAATTTATTATATTATGTAATCTCATGATGGATCGGTGAATTCTTGGGCCGAGCTGGATTTGAACCAGCGTAGACATATTGCCAACGAATTTACAGTCCGTCCCCATTAACCACTCGGGCATCGACCCAGGAAGAATCAAGTCTAGACTTATTGATAATACATGATCAACCTCCTTTCGTAGTACCCTACCCCCAGGGGAAGTCGAATCCCCGCTGCCTCCTTGAAAGAGAGATGTCCTGAACCACTAGACGATGGGGGCATATCTGCGATGCCCAACCGACATCATACTATATATACTCATAGTATGAATAGTTTTTTGTAATTGTCAATATAATGTAATGGTGTGACTAAATACGAATAAGTTTTCCACCTTTCCTTTCGCGATTCCGATAGAATATTTTTTCATTCATGGTTCATGAATGAAAAAAATTCTATATTCTATTTCTATATATAGATTCTATATCATTAGAATGGATAAACATTCCGAAATAATTATAATGTGTTATAATTAATAATTAATGAAGTATAGGATCGCTAGTGATTTGTCCGACAGAAAAGCCATTCTTCAACCTTCCCGCATCGATTCACGCATTGTTAAGATGCGATATTCCTATCTTACAGCTAGGAAATTAAGAAACAATAGAAAGTTTCTTTTTTTCTAAGAGCAGAGCTTGGATTTCAGGTACGAGTTGAATCTTTTCATTCCATACATTACATGATTTGATCACATATCAAATATCTTGGATCTATTTCAATTTGTGTATTAATCAAACGAATCTCGTTGTGATAGGGGTCAATAAAAGAAAAAAAAAGTAATTAGGTTTTAGCCTAGACTGACTAAAAAAAAAAAAGATATTCCCGAATGAGACACTATGAGCCTACTGTATGCACCTATGTAATGTAATATGTAGGTATATAATATATGTATATGTCTTCACATTGTCTCATTCAGGAATGGAATAAAATAGGCCCTTTTAACTCAGCGGTAGAGTAACGCCATGGTAAGGCGTAAGTCATCGGTTCAAATCCGATAAGGGGCTTTTTCCACAAAACTCTAGTTTCAATCTTCATTTTTTAGTGGATAATAGGGATATTTTTTTTATTAGAATGAGTTAATTAACTAATTATCATTATAAATATAATGAGATAGTATAGTGATTATAAAGTGTTCATTATAATGATAAATCACCCCGCTTATTGGGAAGACAACTATGTCACTACAGGCTATATTCTTACTCAACTCAGGTTTCATTATTCCATATTTTTGGTTCGAGGACATAGATATTCTACCTACTCAACCCCAATTATGAATCGCCAAATATTCCTACTTTTCCGTTATTCCAATCAAATCCATCATAAATATAAGAAATAAAAAAGGTAAGTGGACCTGACCTATTGAATCATGACTATATCAGCTATTCTGATATTCAAATTTGATAGAGATAGAATTGTAGCCTCGAAATTTTTTTTCATTTCCTTTAGACTACGTCGCAAGAATTTAGAATTTGTCGATATTTCCGATTCAATCTTTTTTGGATCCTCCATAAGAATAAATTATTATTCCGTTCCTCCACTCCTCCACCCGAAACGTTTATTCTGAGTCACAAAATAAGAGACGTCTATTTTTGAATATCTTTCTTTGATTCAAAAAAAAAAAAGGATCGGTTGCTTATATATAGATTTTTTTTATCTATCTATAGTTATAAATATAGATAGATCGGGTCGTGGCTTTATGTACCAAATATTTACATATTGATGCATCCTCTATTTTTGTTTCGACAATGGGATGGATAACGAGAACGGATACTAGAAAAAATAGAAAGATATTTGAATTTCCAGTCCACTATCCACTATATAGTATATAGTATATAGTATTTAATTTACTATTTTATATTGCATATCATATTTCATTTAGAGACAGGGGGAAAATAAGGAATTTCCCCTCTTTTTCTGACAACAACAAGGTAAAGTAAATAAGCAAATAGTCCATTTTTTGGCTCGAACCATTCAAAAATATATTATACTTTGTAGTTTTCGATTCATCTGAAGGAAATATAAAAGAGAAAGAAGACAATAAAATAAAAAAAAAATGAATTAAAATTGAAAAGTCATATCATATAAATTATATAGGGTACTGTAGTCGTTTAATATACTATAGAATAGAAATAAGTTGGAAGAATCCATAGAGATATTTATTGATTGATCTTTTCTCAATATCACAAACAAGATCCAAAAATAAGATTAGTTGGTGGAGCGGGTGTAGATAGGAGGAGCAACTGGTGATGGGAGCGGGGATCATTTGTTCAAAGCATAGTTCTTTCAAAAAATTCATCTGAGTTGAGTGATGAGTCATAAGACAATTCAAGATTCAGATAGTTATTCAGAATAAAAGAGGAAAAAATAATAGAATCGAACTCATGGATTTACCTAGGTCGGTTTATGACTCAATAGAAACAAGAAAGAAAGGATTTTTTTCTTCGAAACCCATTGGAAGCG